ATATAAATTAATCTCAATCTGTAATCAAAGAAAGATAGTGAAAATTATCTTATGTTGTGACTTGCAATAAACGTTTCTCTGTGGAGGAACGAAATACCAATTTATTCCTATAGAACGTCGAGGAACAAGACAATTGAATTGGAAATATCATTGGAAATATCGACAAATTCTTGCGGAGTACAAAGAAATGAAAAATAAATAAATAAAAATAAATAAAAGTCAACTTGTTCCAGTTTCATCTCTATCGAATTTGAATATCAGAATAGCGGATATAGTCATCATTCAATGGGTCAGGTCCACTTATTTTTCTTTTATTGATTTCTAATCTTTCCAATGGATTTGATTGACCTAATTGAAAATAGGAATATTTAATAATTCAAGAGATGAATTCGAATTTTTCGTAATAACTATAACTAATATATTATACCGCATTAGAATGATAAGGTATTATTATATAGTTGGTTCTTTTTTATTACTATTAAAAATATCGATAGTCTCCCTTCAAATATGACTATTACGAACACAGTTTTATGAAAAACGACAAAGCCCCATATCGGATTTGAACCGATGACTTACGCCTTACCATGGCGTTACTCTACCACTGAGTTAAAAGGGCCTGTTTGATTTAATTCCTGAATGGATAAGTACGTGAGTAAAATATATCTAGGTATATATATTATAAATAAGTACATGTAATAAACTTGTAGTGGCTAGTGGCTTATTTTTAATAAAATAAAATAAAACTAGCAAGTCTAGTCTAAAATGCAATGAATTTTGTTTCAAAACCGATCCTAATTGCTTTTTTTTGAAGGGGTTACCAATGAAAGTGTAACAAATTCCATTTCAATCCCCTTTTTTACGTTTACGGACCAATCATTTCCTGAAAGAACCCTATCTTTCCTATTATTGCTATTTTTTAGTATTATATAAATTATATAAATAGTAATACTAAAATAAGATAATATAATAATTAAATTAAAGTAAGATAATATAATAATAATACCATATGGATTTCCATATACAAATTATGGCTGACGAATCCAAAATTTCTATAAAATCGTGAAAAGCAAAAGCAGAAGGGTAGCCGAGATCCAATCAAACCATTCTACTATATTGACAATTTCAATAAATTGATCATATAATAAATTGATCATATTATGATCATAATATCGTAGCGGTTGCGGAAGTATGCCCCCATCGTCTAGTGGGTCAGGACATCTCTCTTTCAAGGAGGCAGCGGGGATTCGACCTCCCCTGGGGGTAGGGTACTACGAAGGTAAGTTGATTATGGAACGCCTAAGTTTGATTCTTCGTGGGTCGATGCCCGAGCGGTTAATGGGGACGGACTGTAAATTCGTTGGCAATATGTCTACGCTGGTTCAAATCCAGCTCGGCCCAACAATTCGCCAATCTGAGATGGTAGAACCCCCTTGTTCTTCACAAATACCTGATAGGGGGGAATAAAAAAGAAGCAACTTTTCTGTTAGATCTCCTATTTCCCTGGGATTGTAGTTCAATTGGTCAGAGCACCGCCCTGTCAAGGCGGAAGTTGCGGGTTCGAGCCCCGTCAGTCCCGACGGATCCAATTAAGTACAGTAATTCGCCTGTCCATTTTCGAGGGGACAGGGATCGGGATGCAATCCGAAAGGTTTTTTTCTCTTCAAAAAAAAAACAAATAGGGAAGTTTCAGTACTTTGAACGATTTCTCATTAATAAGAGAAAGACATATCTAGATTAGTATTATTTGTTGGTAGCATTATAGTAAGTATTCCGCGGGATACTGATTCTCTTTTTTGGATTGAGAGCAATCCAGATAATAGGATAAAGTCCTATATGTTTCTCGATGTTTCTCGGGCAGACATACACAAATGGAATTACTTTCTTGTCCAATCCAAAAACAAAACAAATTTTACAAAATTTCCATGATAGAATACTTTCTCCAGATTAAACAACTTACCCTTCTGGCTCTGATTTTGTTTGTCTAACCTCAATTACGAATAATGTAACTTTGAAAGGAAAATCTATTTTAGTTAAATTGCATACTTTATATATGTGTTCCAGTAGAATAACCAAGGCTAAAAGAAATAGAAAGATCAATCGAGGATTCTGTTTATGGAAAGGGAATGAATAATTTTCCCGACCATTTTTTGTTCTGTTTTTTCGGGGTTCTGTCGAATAAAGAAAAACCCTAAACTAAAATGAAACTAACTAATAACTAAAATGGTGAATTTGATGGAATATTCTCCTGCTTTTCACATTTCTTTTTCTTCCAAAGAAGATTTGTTCATTAAAAAAACGGCGTTTAGAAATGAATTTTTGATTGGTCTGGAAATCTAATTTTTGATTCGGTATGGATAAAAGATCTTCCTATGGTATACTATTCAATTCTCGACAACGAATTAATTTAATAAGTCAGATATTGTTATTCATGATATTGATCCGATTCAAGATCATCGAGAGCTAATTCATTCATTGAATTTAGCATTGAATTTCGAGGCGA